AAATTGATCACATCCGAGCGTTTCCGCGGTCGAATCCACTTTGAATTTGATAAATGCATTGCTTGTGAAGTATGTGTTCGCGTATGTCCTATAGATCTACCCGTTGTTGATTGGAAATTGGAAACTGATATTAGAAAGAAACGATTGCTTAATTACAGTATTGATTTCGGAATATGTATATTTTGTGGTAATTGCGTTGAGTATTGTCCAACAAATTGTTTATCAATGACTGAAGAATATGAACTTTCTACTTATGATCGTCACGAATTGAATTATAATCAAATTGCTTTGGGTCGGTTACCAATGTCAATAATTGACGATTACACAATTCGAACAATTTTAGATTTGCCTGAAAGAAAAACTTAAGAATTCATTTTGATCGAAAAGAATGAAGGTTTTTGTTTGGTGAATAACTACAATTATTTTCATAATTATATTGATTAGGGGGCGAGAATTTTGTTTGAATTGAATTTATGTTTGAATTTATATTCATATTCTTTGAATTTATATTCATATTCAAAATAGATTTCTTTTCTATAGTCCATATTGATGATTTGAAAATAGATAGACTCAAATTACTCTTTCGAGAGATTAGGCCAATAACAATATCTACATCAATCCATATCCATGAAAATGGAATTTTTCAAATTTAATAATTAAGAACTATTATAAAAGTAGAGTTACTTCTTTTTTCCTGACCGGGTCAATAAAGTTATGCAAGATTTTGATTTATTTATCTCTTATTTTATATATAATGGATTTACCTGGACTAATACATGATTTTCTTTTAGTCTTTCTGGGATTGGGTCTTATATTAGGGGGGCTGGGAGTAGTATTACTTGCCAATCCCATTTATTCTGCCTTTTCGTTGGGATTGGTTTTTGTTTGTATATCGTTATTCTATATTCTATCTAACTCCCATTTTGTAGCTGCTGCGCAGCTCCTTATTTATGTAGGAGCCATAAATGTTTTAATCATTTTTGCTGTGATGTTCATAAATGGTTCAGAATATTCCAAAGATTTCCATCTTTGGACCGTGGGAGATGGAGTAACTTCCGTGGTCTGTACAAGTCTTTTTGTTTCACTAATTGCTACTATTCCAGATACGTCATGGTACGGGATTATTTGGACTACAAAAGCAAACCAGATTATAGAGCAAGATCTGATAAGTAATAGTCAACAAATTGGGATTCATTTATCAACAGATTTTTTTATTCCGTTTGAATTCATTTCAATAATTCTTTTAGTTGCGTTAATCGGCGCAATTGCTGTAGCTCGTCAATAATAACTCTTTAGAACTGGAAAAACCTTGTTATGAGCTATCACATGTATTTCCTTTTTTCTATTTGACTTTGTATATAAAATATAAATTCTTTATTAGTTCAATCTATTCCCAATATATTCCTTTATTACATTACTCGCTATATTCTAGTCAATCCGATTGGTTAAATTGTTGTTCATATTGAAATGAATCGAGATTGATAAGGAGTTGGTTAATGATGCTCGAACATGTACTTGTTTTGAGTGCCTATTTATTTTCTGTTGGTCTATATGGATTGATTACAAGTCGAAATATGGTTAGGGCTCTTATGTGTCTTGAACTTATATTAAATGCGGTTAATCTCAATTTTGTAACATTTTCTGATTTTTTTGATAATCGTCAATTAAAAGGAGCCATTTTTTCTATTTTTGTTATAGCTATTGCAGCTGCTGAAGCCGCTATTGGACTTGCTATTGTTTCATCAATTTATCGTAACAGAAAATCAACTCGTATAAATCAATCGAATTTATTGAATAAGTAATATTATCATATAAATTCAAATTTTTATAATATAAATTAATTCAAATTAGCAGGTCTATCACGTAAGATATGATCATGTTATCATTATCACAAAGATAAGAAATCAAAGTATTTTGGCACTGTCAATCCAGAAATAGATTAAAAAAACTCGGGGAACTCATCGATTCATCTAGTACTAGTATTGAAATATATAATTCATTTATCCATTTACTAGATTGAAACCTTCTCACGTTCAAAAATGGATAGATCCAATGTCGCATTCAGTAAAGATTTATGATACATGTATCGGGTGTACTCAATGTGTCCGAGCCTGTCCTACGGATGTATTAGAAATGATACCTTGGGACGGATGTAAAGCCAAACAAATAGCTTCTGCTCCAAGAACAGAGGATTGTGTCGGTTGTAAGAGATGTGAATCCGCCTGCCCAACAGATTTCTTGAGTGTTCGAGTTTATTTATGGCATGAAACAACCCGCAGCATGGGTATAGCTTATTAATACATTACAGAAACCCCTACTTGAGTCCATTTTTTTTACCGCCAAAACCTGTGCTCAAAAATCTCTTATTTTGGGGCACAGGTTTTTCTGGTCCAAGTGTATCTTGTCTTTACCACGAACAAATTTCCTTGGTTAACAATAATTGTAGTTTTACCAATATTTGCAGGTTCCTTAATTTTCTTTCTTCCCCATAAAGGAAATAGGGTAATTAGGTGGTATACTATATGTATATGCATGTTAGAACTTCTTCTAACAACCTATGCATTCTGTTATCATTTCCAATTGGACGATCCATTAATCCAACTAGTAGAGGACTATAAATGGATCAATTTTTTTGATTTCCGTTGGAAATTAGGAATAGATGGACTGTCTATAGGACCCGTTTTATTAACAGGATTTATCACTACTTTAGCTACTTTAGCAGCCTGGCCTGTTACTCGGGATTCTCGATTATTTCATTTCTTGATGTTAGCAATGTACAGTGGTCAAATAGGATCATTTTCTTCTCGGGACCTTTTACTTTTTTTCATCATGTGGGAATTAGAATTAATTCCGGTTTATCTACTTCTATCCATGTGGGGAGGAAAGAAACGTCTCTACTCAGCCACAAAATTTATTTTGTACACGGCGGGGGGTTCCATTTTTCTCTTAATGGGAGTTCTGGGTGTCGGTTTATATGGTTCTAATGAACCAACATTAAATTTTGAAACATCAGTTAATCAGTCGTATCCTGTGGCTTTGGAAATTATATTCTATATTGGATTTTTTATTGCTTTTGCTGTCAAATTGCCGATTCTACCCCTACATACATGGTTACCAGATACCCACGGAGAGGCGCATTACAGTACTTGTATGCTTCTAGCCGGAATTTTATTAAAAATGGGAGCGTATGGATTGATTCGGATTAATATGGAATTATTACCACACGCTCATTCTATATTTTCTCCTTGGTTGATGATAGTAGGCACAATACAAATAATCTATGCAGCTTCAACATCTCCCGGCCAACGTAATTTAAAAAAAAGAATAGCCTATTCCTCCGTATCTCATATGGGTTTCATACTTATAGGAATTGCTTCGATAACCGATACGGGACTCAATGGAGCTATTTTACAAATAATATCTCATGGCTTTATTGGTGCTGCACTTTTTTTCTTGGCAGGAACGAGTTATGATAGAATACGTCTTGTTTATCTCGATGAAATGGGTGGAGTAGCTATCCCCATGCCAAAAATCTTTACAATGTTCAGTAGCTTTTCCATGGCTTCCCTTGCATTACCGGGTATGAGCGGTTTTGTTGCAGAAGTGCTAGTCTTTTTAGGAATAATTACCAGCCAAAAATATCTTTTAATGCCCAAAATTGCCATCACTTTTGTAATGGCAATTGGAATGATATTAACTCCTATTTATTTATTATCTATGTCACGCCAGATATTCTATGGATACAAGTTATTTAATACTCCAAACTCTTATGTTTTTGATTCTGGACCGCGCGAGTTATTTGTTTCCATCTCCATTTTTCTACCTGTAATAGGTATTGGTATGTACCCCGATTTTGTTCTTTCACTATCAGTTGACAAGGTTGAAGGTATTCTATCTAATTATTTTTATAGATAGTTTTGTTTTCTTAAAAAAAAAAAGAAGGATTTTGATTCTCTTAAATTTTAAATAAAGTCAAAACAAAATATGAATTTCAATTTTTACCCAATGTACTTGGTCTTTGCGAGAACCGCGTGAATCACTATACTACTTGATTCACATGGTTCTCGCCGGTTGAGACAAGATGTTTTATATACACCGTATTGCATTCTGTTTGTATTCTTAAGAACTTTTATTGAATTTAACTATAGGTTAACGTAAATGAACCATAACTATGTAACCCTATTCCTAATAGATTGACCCCAAAATAGCATATCCAAATTATAAGAAAGCCTAGAGTCGCCACAATTGCGGAATTTGCTCCTTGCAAATTTTTCTTTGTTCGAGTATGCAAATAAATTGCGAATACGATCCAAGTAATAAAGGCCCAAGTTTCCTTTGGATCCCAACTCCAATATGATCCCCACGCTTCATTAGCCCATACTGCTCCTGAAAGAATACCTATGGTTAAAAAGATAAATCCTAGGCTAATCACACGATAACTCCAATAATCCAATTGTTGAATAAATTGGGCCTTGTAATAATTCTTATCAGAAAAAAAAGAAGTTTTTTGAAAAAGATTGTTTCTTTCATTCTTGTATTGGATTTCGCCAAATGAAAACGCCTCATTTAATTTTAATAAATTCTTACTTTTAGAACTATAAAAAATCTTTCTAAATGTAATGACTAGAAGTGCTACTGATAATAATGATCCACAAAGAAGAGACGCATAGCTCAATATCATCATACTTACGTGCATTATTAACCACTCCGATTGTAGAGCAGGTACTAATATTGTAGGTTTGTGTATTTCATTTAAAAGACCCGAAGTAGCAAAGCCTTGGGTAAAAATAGTACTTGAGGCAGTTATTGTGGTTAAATCATTTTTTCTTATTTTGAAATAAGGCACTATATGAATAAGGGAGAAACTCCATGAAAGAAAAATTAATGATTCATATAAATCACTTAGTGGGAAATGGCCTGAATAAATCCAACGGGTGATTAATAATCCTGTTAGACATAAAAAAGTAGCTATCATCCCCTTTTCTGACGAATCATATGGTTTTATGCTTTCATTGCCCAATAAGGTTATCAAATGAAGTGTAATTACAATTGAAACAATAGAAAAAGAAATATGAGTTAATATATGCTCTAAAGTTGAAAATATCATAAAAATGAAAAAGGGGAGGGAATCCCCTATATTAATTAAATTAATTCTATATTAATTAAATTAATTAATAAATAGAAATGGGGAATTTAATTTATTTTTATTATAGGATCTATTGGATCTTTTTTAGAAGATGGCATGCCGCCACTCGGACTCGAACCGAGATGCTCTAGCACTGCTTCCTAAGAGCAGCGTGTCTACCGATTTCACCATAGCGGCTTGCTCGAACTCATAATACCCTATTTATATTCAATCGTCGAGATTGAACAAGGCAATTCAATCAAATAAGTTTTTTAGTAAAGATTCAAATTGATAAAAAAATGAGTTCAAAAGTCAATTTGAAGGTTAATTAGTTTTATTTTTTACTTTTATTGTCATGATTTCTGTTTTATCTGATTTCATAAATTTGAAACAAAAAATAAATCTTATCAATTAATTTAAAATATGTCTATTTTGTAATTTTTTATATGTCTATTTTGAATTACTCCAAATTGACACAATAATATTGCAACAATTCAGTTATTTTATTGATATTGATTGGGCTGAAAATAGGAGATATATAGAAAACTCATTCCATTCCATATAGTAAATAAATTAAGAAGTCAGAAAGTTATCCAAAAATTTTTAACATGGAATCAATTAGTTTCAACACTTCATTAATTTGAACTAAAAATCTTATATATGGCCTTTCCGAGAAACATAAAAATTTTTCATTATTGTAAAGGTCGATGGGGAAAAGAAGACTCCCCACCACCAAAATTTGAGTGAAAATATACTAAAAAGAAATAAAAATTTTTGTCTTTTTTTTTTAGAATTAAGAAAACAGAAGAATTCTTTTATAAAATATAAAATGAAGGGTCTATTTCATATTGATTAGAATAGGGACTGCCAATTATTCATTTTATATTCACTTTGATATTAACAAATTACTGAGCCCATTTTTTGAGTCAAACCCATTCTGATTATTCCGATATTTTAGGACTTATTTGTTTGTCGTACAAAAAAACTTTTTGAATTCCCGGTAGAAAGAGATTTCCCTAATGACAAAGCTTTTAACGCCGCCCCATATCCTTTCCTTTTCCAAATATTTTTCCGAATACGCTTTTTTGATATCGAAGTACGTTTTTTTGGAACTGCCATTTAAAAGTTACTCATTGTTATAGTTGGATGTGAAAGACATCTATTGTTCAAAACGAATTCTTCTTTCTTATTCATTATCTAATCTATTTTTTATCTAAATAAGATTCTCTTTATAAAAAGAAATATAGATATGTCAAAGATCCGTGAAAATTTGATCAAAAATGACTCGAACTAACAATAAAAAATTTTTGATTCCATACACTATTCGTAAAACCAAAAATTTTTGGTTTGGAACTTTTAGTTCTCGTTGTTTATCTCTCAAAGTTATATCTTTAGAATCTGCTAAATCAAACTTAATAAAATAAATAAAGAACCTACTTAATAAAATAAATAAAAAACCTAAAAGACCTTTATTTTCCTCATTCTATACTTTATTTACATGTAATAAAATACCTCAAAGGATTGTAAACTTTGTTAAGTCTTTTTTAGTCAAACTTGATAAAAAATACACCTAATTTGATTGAAATAGAAAACAATCAATCCCATAATGAATTAGTTAATGAGTTTAAATAAACTAATGAAAATCAAGAGTTTTGATTAGACCGATGCCCTTAGTTAATCCTATAATTCATATCAAGATAAAGTACTCTTTTTAGCCTAAATTTGCTATATTTTCATTTTACTATTATAAGTATTCGTTTTTATATGTCACTTAATCATATCATTTGACCAACAGTAACTTCTTGTTTTGAATATTTGAACGATTTTAAAAAGACTCAGAATAAATATTAATATAAAAGTATTCAATAAGTTAGTGCATATCTTGATTTTTTATTGACTTTTTTCGAAAGAGGTAAAATCCGGTGAATCGGAAACAATTAATTAAGAATAAAAAACTTTTTTATGGAACAGACATATCAATATGCGTGGATAATACCTTTTCTTCCACTTCCAGTTCCTATGTTAATAGGGTTGGGACTTCTTCTTTTTCCGACGGCAACAAAAAGTCTTCGTCGTATGTGGGCTTTTCAGAGCGTTTTATTGTTAAGTATAGTCATGATTTTTTCTATGAATCTGTCTATTCAGCAAATAAATAGCAGTTCTGTCTATCAATATGTATGGTCTTGGATTATAAATAATGATTTTTCTTTAGAATTCGGATACTTGATCGATCCACTTACTTCTATTATGTCAATATTAATCACTACTGTTGGAATTATGGTTCTGATTTATAGTGATAATTATATGTCTCATGATCACGGATATTTGAGATTTTTTGCTTATATGAGTTTTTTCAGTACTTCCATGTTGGGATT